TTATGATTAATAGGTTTAAACTACTTCCTTAGATATCAAAAATCTATGTACATACTATACTAAATCATACTAATTTATCTATAATTCCCATATTATATATATAAATTTTAATCATAAAATAATTTATGTAATACCAATCTAAATTAAAATTTTAATGAAGTGTCTGAATAAAGAATTATTTTGATAGAATAAAAAATGTGATCCTATCACCTTCATTATTCTAAAAAGATAAGCTAATTAAGCTACTGGGCTCATACCCCATCAATAAAGGTCTCAATCCTTTTCTTTTTGATTTATTATAAAATCTTATTCTATACAACTTTAATAATTGGAACTCTTATTTCTATTTCATCATATTCATGAATAGGAATATGAATTGGATTAGAAATCAATTTACTTTCAATAATTCCTTTAATTAGAAAAATTAATAATATAATAGCTTCAGAAGCTTCCTTAAAATATTTTATTACACAAGCTTTAGCTTCTTCCCTCTTACTTATTTCAATTATTCTTATATCAATAAATAATATATATGATATAACTTCAACACTTTATTTTATTTTAATTTTTAACTCATCTTTACTAACAAAAATAGGAGCAGCCCCCTTTCATTTTTGATTCCCAGAAGTAATAGAAGGATTAACCTGAATTAATTCATTAATTATATTAACATGACAAAAACTTGCCCCTATAATCCTTCTTATATATGCTATAAATTTATTTACTTATACAATTCTAATTATTATTACTAGTATAATAGTAAGAGGAATTATAGGATTAAATCAAACAAGATTACGAAAGATCTTAGCCTACTCTTCCATTAACCATATTGGATGAATACTTAGAAGAATACTATTTATAGAAACAATTTGATTTTATTATTATATTATTTATATTATTATTACAATCAACATTATTCTAATTCTTAAAATATTAAACATTTTCTATTTAAATCAATTATACATTTCCTTAAATAATAACTTTAATCTAAAATTCTTTTTTATTATAAATTTCCTATCATTAGGGGGATTACCCCCATTCTTAGGATTTATACCAAAATGAATAACCATTCAATTATTAACTGAAAGAAACATGTACTTTATTGCATCAATAATAGTAATTATAACCCTAATAACACTATATTTCTATATACGAATCACTTTTTCCACTATCTTATTATCAAAAACTTATCTTTACTACTATTCCCATAAAAATATTAATAATCATTTAATTATAATAATTAATTTTATTTCAATTATAGGACTAATCTTATCTACTTTCCTATTTAATTTTATATAAAGGATTTAAGTTAAAAAAACTAAGAACCTTCAAAGTTCTCATTAAAGTAAGCACTTTAAGCCTTAGGTTTACACCCACCAATAAATTTGCAATTTATTATCCTTATTAGACTATAAGACTTGACAAAGGAATCTAATTCGTTTGTAAATTTACAGTTTACCGCCTATAACTCGGCCACTTTATCGATTAAATGATTATTTTCTACAAACCATAAAGATATTGGAACTCTATATTTCTTATTTGGAAGATGATCTGGAATAATTGGAACTTCCTTAAGATTGCTAATTCGAGCTGAATTAGGTAATCCCGGGTCTTTAATTGGTGATGACCAAATTTACAATGTTATTGTAACAGCTCATGCTTTCATTATAATTTTTTTTATAGTTATACCAATTATAATTGGAGGATTTGGTAATTGACTTGTACCCTTAATATTAGGAGCACCTGATATAGCATTTCCTCGGATAAATAATATAAGATTTTGATTACTTCCTCCTTCATTAACTTTACTTTTAGCTAGAAGAATAGTTGAAAATGGGGCAGGAACAGGTTGAACTGTCTACCCTCCTTTATCAGCTAATATAGCTCATAGAGGAGCTTCTGTTGATTTAGCTATTTTTAGACTTCACTTAGCCGGGATTTCTTCTATTCTAGGAGCTGTAAATTTTATCACAACAGTAATTAATATACGATCAACTGGGATAACCTTTGACCGAATACCATTATTTGTATGATCAGTAATATTAACAGCTATCTTATTACTTCTCTCTTTACCGGTTTTAGCTGGGGCAATTACAATGCTATTAACCGATCGAAACATTAATACTTCATTCTTTGACCCTGCAGGTGGAGGGGATCCAATTTTATACCAACATTTATTTTGATTTTTTGGTCACCCAGAAGTTTATATTTTAATTCTTCCTGGGTTTGGAATAATTTCTCATATTATTAGACAAGAAAGAAGAAAAAAGGAAACCTTTGGAACATTGGGGATAATCTATGCAATAATAGCTATTGGATTATTAGGGTTTATTGTATGAGCACATCACATATTTACTGTTGGAATAGATGTTGATACTCGGGCATACTTTACATCAGCTACTATAATTATTGCCGTACCAACAGGTATTAAAATTTTTAGTTGATTAGCTACTCTTCATGGAGTCCAACTTTATTACTCCCCCTCTCTTCTTTGATCTCTAGGATTTGTTTTTCTTTTTACTGTTGGGGGATTAACAGGTGTTATTTTAGCTAATTCATCAATTGACATTATTCTTCATGATACCTATTATGTTGTAGCCCATTTTCATTATGTTCTATCAATAGGAGCTGTATTTGCTATTATAGCTGGTTTTATTCATTGATTCCCATTATTCACAGGTCTTATAATAAATAATAAATTTCTAAAGATTCAATTTATTACAATATTTATTGGTGTAAATATAACATTTTTTCCCCAACATTTCTTAGGTTTAAGAGGAATACCCCGACGTTATTCTGACTACCCAGATGCTTACACAACATGAAATATTATTTCTTCAATTGGATCTTTAATTTCACTTGTAAGAATTTTTGTATTCTTATTTGCTATTTGGGATGGTTTAGTTTCAATACGAAAAACTCTCTCACCTTTAAGAGTATCTTCTTCAATTGAATGACTACAAAAACTTCCCCCTGCTGAACATAGATATTCAGAGTTGCCAATACTAACTAATTTCTAATATGGCAGATTAGTGCAATGGTCTTAAACTCCATATATAAAGGTTACTCCTTTTTTTAGAAATTGCAACATGAAATATACTTTTATTACAAGATAGTGCATCCCCATTAATAGAACAACTAACTTTTTTTCATAATCATGCATTAATAATTCTTTTAATAATTACAGTATTAGTAGGTTATATAATAAGAACATTATTTTTCAATAAATATAATAATCGATTTTTATTAGAAGGACAAACAATTGAAATTATTTGAACGATTTTACCAGCTATCACACTAATTTTTATTGCTCTCCCTTCCTTACGACTACTATATCTTCTTGATGAAGTAAATAATCCTTTAGTTTCAATTAAGGCTATCGGGCATCAATGATACTGATCATATGAATACGGGGATTTTAAAAATTTTGAATTTGATTCATATATAATCCCCTCAGTAGCTATACCTATCGAAAATTTTCGTCTATTGGACGTAGATAATCGTATAATTATCCCATATAATTCACAAATCCGATTAATAGTTACTGCTGCTGATGTAATTCATTCTTGAACAGTCCCTGCTTTAAGAGTTAAAATTGACGCAACTCCAGGACGATTAAATCAAGTTAGATTTTTAATAAATCGAACAGGATTATTTTTTGGTCAATGCTCAGAAATCTGCGGTGCTAACCATAGATTTATACCAATTGCATTAGAAAGAATCCCCCCCTCAATTTTCACTAAATGAATCTCCAAAATAAATAACTTATCATTAGATGACTGAAAGTAAGTAATGGTCTCTTAAACCAATAAATAGTAGATTAACAACTACTTCTAATGAAAAATTTAGTTAACATATAACATTAACTTGTCAAGTTAAAATAATCTATATAAGATAATTTTTAATTCCACAAATAGCCCCACTAAGCTGATTACTTCTATTTATTCTATTCGTAATTATTTTTATACTTTTTAATGTAATAAATTACTTTTCTTTTCTTTACCCAGTTAGACATAAGCCTAAAAAAAAGTCAACTCAAAAAATTAACTGAAAATGATAACTAATCTATTTTCTTCATTTGATCCTACAGCATCACTTAATCTATCATTAAATTGATTGAGAACCTTTTTAGGAATTCTATTAATCCCATCTTCATACTGATTAATCCCTTCACGATATAATTTTATATGAATTAAAATTATTATGACATTACACTATGAATTTAAAACTTTAATTGGTCCTAAAATTAAAGGAAGGACTTTAATCTTTATCTCCTTATTTTCAATAATTCTCTTTAATAATTTTTTAGGGTTATTTCCATATATTTTTACTAGAACTAGCCATATAGTATTAACATTAACATTAGCTTTACCCTTATGACTAAGATTTATAATTTATGGATGAACTAATCATACAATACACATATTTGCTCATCTTGTCCCCCAAGGAACACCCCCTGCTTTAATAGCTTTCATAGTATTAATTGAAACAATTAGAAATTTAATTCGTCCTGGTACTTTAGCTATCCGACTTTCTGCAAATATAATTGCTGGGCATTTATTAATAACCCTATTAGGAAATACAGGATCAAATCTATCATTAATTCTATTAAATTTTCTATTACTTACTCAAATTCTTTTAATTGTCTTAGAATCAGCAGTTGCAATTATTCAATCATATGTTTTTGCGATTCTAAGAACATTGTACTCAAGAGAAGTTAACTAATGTCAACACACAAAAATCACCCATATCATTTAGTTGATCCAAGTCCTTGACCTATCTTAGGGGCACTAAGAGCAATAATTACTTTAGTAGGAATTATTAAATGATTTCACTTTTATGATAATTCTTTATTTTTATTAGGAAGACTTATTACAATATTAATTATATTTCAATGATGACGAGATATTATTCGAGAAGGGACTTTTCAAGGATTACATACTTACTCAGTAACAATAGGATTACGTTGAGGAATAATTTTATTTATCACTTCAGAAGTTTTTTTCTTTATTTCATTCTTTTGAGCTTTTTTCCACAGAAGTTTATCACCTACTATTGAATTAGGAATAAATTGACCCCCTAAAGGAATTACTCCATTTAATCCCCTTCAAATTCCTTTATTAAACACTTTAATTCTTTTAACCTCTGGGCTAACAGTAACTTGAGCTCATCATAGTATTATAGAAAATGACTACAACCAAGGACTTCAAAGATTAGGATTAACTGTTATACTTGGGATTTACTTTACTATCCTCCAAGGATATGAATACATAGAAGCCCCTTTTACTATTGCAGATTCAGTTTATGGATCTACATTTTTTGTAGCTACTGGATTTCATGGATTACATGTTATTATTGGAACTACATTTTTAACTGTATGTTTAATTCGACATTACTATAACCACTTTTCATGTATCCATCACTTTGGATTTGAAGCTGCTGCATGATACTGACATTTTGTAGATGTAGTTTGATTATTCTTATACATTTCTATTTATTGATGAGGTAGATATTTATATAGTATAATAATTATATTTGACTTCCAATCAAAAGATCTAATATTTAGTATAAATAATCATAATCATTTTCTATATTAGAATCATCATTTTTCTAATCACATTTGCTATAATTATAATCTCATTTGTAATCTCTAAAAAAAGATTCATAGACCGAGAAAAAGCTTCCCCATTCGAATGTGGATTTGACCCTAAAAGATCTGCACGACTCCCATTCTCTATTCAGTTCTTTCTAATCGCAATTATTTTTTTAATTTTTGATGTTGAAATTGCTCTTTTAATCCCCATTATCCTAATTATAAAAACAACTAATATACTAATATACTTTATTATTACTTTATTCTTTTTAATTATTCTTTTAATTGGTCTTTATCATGAATGAAATCAAGGAGCGTTAAATTGAACTATTTAGGGTAATAGTTAATTATAACATTTAACTTGCATTTAAAAAGTATTGATTTAATCAATTTACCTTACACAAATAAGAAACAAATAATTGTATTTAGTTTCGACCTAAAAGTCTGGTGTTAATACACCCTTATTTATTAATTGAAACCAAAATAGAGGTATATCACTGTTAATGATAAAATTGAGTGAATTCTCCAATTAAGGAAATATGAAATTCAAGAATAAGCTTCTAACTTAATTCTTTAGCAGTGTAATTCTGTTAATATTTCTATTTATATAGTTTAATTAAAACATTATATTTTCAATATAAAATTAGAAAACTTTCTTATAAATATTTAAAAGTATAACTACTTCCTAGATATCTTCAATATCTTGCTCTATATATAAGCTATTCAAATAAATAAATAAATATAAATATACATATATTATTCATAATGATAATAATAATATAAAAACCTTTAAATTATTATTGTATAAAAATTGAAGAAATACTGATGAATACTTTATTTGGTTATAAATATTTTGACTTCCATAATACTCTGATCAACCCTGATCAATAATATTATAAACATACCGTCCTATATAAATTGGATAATAATTTACACCAAAAGTAGAAATATAAGGTATATTCCATATATTAGCAAAAAATAAACTTCTCTTTAAAGTATGTATTGATTTTAATGAATAACTTAAAGCAAATTTAGATAATTCAAATCCAAACCAACTTCCTATAAAAATTATAATTAAAACTATTATTTTTATATAGGAAGATAGACAAATAAAATAAGGAGTAGGAAATATAATTCATATTAATATTCTCCCTCCAAAAATAACAAAAAAAATTAAACCACTTATTCCCTTTAATATAATAAATCCTTTATCACTAATAGAATTTAAAGATAAATAATTAAAATCTCCAACTAATACATAATAAATTAATCGAAAAGTATAACAAACAGTTAATCCTGTAGATACATAATATAAAATATAAATATATACATTAATATATTCTATAGATATAACTTCTAAAATCAAATCCTTAGAATAAAACCCTGCTAAAAATGGCAATCCACAAAGTGATAGATTTGAGATTATAAAATAACAACAAGTTAAAGGTATTTGATTAACTACATTCCCTATATAACGAATATCTTGACAATTACCTAAATTATGAATTATACAACCAGCACATATAAATAATAAAGCCTTAAATAGCGCATGAGTTAATAAATGAAAAAAAGCTAAATTATATTCACCTAAAGCTAAAATTCCTATCATTAAACCTAATTGACTTAATGTAGATAATGCAATAATCTTTTTTAAATCAAATTCAAAATTTGCACCAATACCTGCTATAAATATAGTTATAGTTCCAATAAATAATAATAAAAATATTATAAATTCTGTTAATGCAAAATTAAAACGAATTAATAAATAAACTCCTGCAGTAACTAAAGTTGATGAATGAACTAATGAAGACACAGGAGTTGGGGCAGCTATAGCAGCAGGAAGCCAAGAGGAAAAAGGGATTTGGGCTCTCTTTGTTATTGCTGCTAACACAACCAATCTGCTAATTAAACTTATCTCTCTAGAATTTTTCATATAATCCACATAAAAAATATAATTAAATCTCCCATAATTTAATATCCAAGCAATTGATATTAATAACGCTACATCACCAATTCGATTTGATAATGCTGTAATTATACCAGCATTATAAGATTTAACATTCTGATAATAAATAACTAAACAATAAGAAACTAACCCTAATCCATCTCAACCTAATAAAATTCTAATTAAATTTGGGCTAATAATCAATAACATTATAGACAACACAAATATTGAAACTAACATAATAAAACGATTAATATAAATATCCCCTCTTATATACTCTTCTCTATAATAAATTACTATAGAAGAAATAAATAAAACAAACCTTATAAATAATAAAGATATCCAATCTAATAAAATAGTTATTATAATTCTACATGAATTAACTCTTAATAATTCATATTCTAATAATAACATATATTCTCTTACTATAAAATTCAATCTTAATATAAAAAATAAAACTCTTAAAAATAGAAATCCCATAAAATAAATCAAACAAATAATTTAAAGTAAATAACTACATCTTTGATATCACAAATCAATATTTTTATTAAACTATTTAAATTATAATCATAATACAACATATTCACTCTTTAAAATTATTAAATTTAAAGGTAATCAATGTAATAACAATAATAAATATTCTCGAATTGAATCTCTAGAAAATGAATATAACCCCATATAAAATTTACCATGCTGGGTATAAGAATATAAATATAATGAATAAGCTGCTCTAAAAAAAGATATAAATATAATAAACACTATTGTTCAATTTCTTCACCTAATTAAACTATTAATTAATATAATTTCACCTAATAAATTTAATGACGGAGGTGCTGCTATATTACAACATCTAAATAAAAATCATCATAAAGATATAATAGGCATTAAATTAATTAACCCCTTATTTAAAAAAAATCTACGACTATGAGTTCGTTCATATAAAATATTAGCTAAACAAAATAACCCAGAAGAACATAAACCATGAGCAATTATTATAACCAAAGCACCTGATATTCCTCAATAGTTTAGGGTCATAATGCCCCCTAAAACTAACCCTATATGCCTTACTGAAGAATATGCAATTAAAGACTTAATGTCAATTTGACGTAAACAAATTAAAGAAACAAAAATACCCCCAATTATACTAATAATAATAAAAATAAAATTCACCTTAATTCCTACTGTTAAAAAAATTGATATAAACCGTATTAATCCATACCCCCCTAATTTTAACATAACTCCAGCTAAAATTATAGACCCGGCAACAGGGGCTTCTACATGGGCCTTAGGTAATCATAAATGAACAAAATACATTGGAATCTTAATAAAAAATACTATATTTATACATATGTATATAAAAATATTATTATTAAAATCACAAAGAAAAAAATAATCTAACCTATTAAAAATTTTATAACAATAAAAAATTGAAACCATCATAGGTAATGAAGCAAATAACGTATAAAATAATAAATAAATACCAGCCTGTAAACGTTCAGGTTGATATCCTCAACCAACAATTAAAATTAAAGTAGGAATGAGTCTAACCTCAAAAAATAAATAAAAAATAAATATATTTATAGAACTAAATGTTAAATATAAAGATAACAATAAAACAATTATAACTAATAAAAATAAGTTATAATAATAATTACCTTGAAAGATCTTCTGAGATGCTAAAATTATTAAAGAACAAATTCAAAATCTTAATATCACTATCATAAAAGATAATAAATCGCATCCTATAAAATAAGAAATGTATGAAAATTGATAATTAAACCTAAATATAAAACAATATAAAAAAGTAATAATAAAATAAAAATACTGATTTAATCAAAACCTTTTAGGCAAAAATCTTATAGGAACCATAAAAATTAAAGACAAAAAAAACTTTATCATAAAATATTAAATGTTTGAAAATAATCATTTGAATGAGTTCGGACTATTGATACTAAAATTGATAACCCGAGAGCACCTTCACATACACTTATTCTAATAAATACTATACTAAAATAAAACTCATAATTAAAATATATTAAATATAAAAATAAATTAAAATATAAAGATAACATAATAAATTCTAATCTTAATAACATTAACAATAAATGCTTTCGTTTTATACAAAAAGAAATTAACCCTATAAAATATATAATTAAAGAAAAAAATAAACAAAAAATTACCATTAGTTTTAATAATTTATATAAAATATTGGTCTTGTAAACCAAAAATAAGATTTACTCTTTTAAAACATCAGAGAGAGAGCTCTACCCCTATCATTAATCTCCAAAATTAATATTTTAATTAAACTACTCTCTGCATTATTATATTCTTTATAATACTATCTCTAATTAGATCAATAACATTAATCTGCTTAACTCATCCTATCTCTATAGGAAGAATTCTTTTAATGCAAACAATTGTTATTACCTTAACAATTGGATTTTTTCATACTAATTTTTGATACTCTTACATCTTATTCCTAATTATAGTAAGAGGAATGTTAGTTTTATTTGCCTATATAACTAGAGTAGCATCAAATGAAAAATTTTCACCTTCTATCAAAATCTTTCTAATAGTACTCATCATTATTACTATATTTATATTTTTAATAATAATAATAGACCCTTACTACACTAATCTAAATAATGTATTCTCAGATAACTTAAATAACACTATTAATTATAACATTTCTATAAATAAATACTTTAATTATCCTAATATATTTATTATATTAATATTAATTATTTATCTACTAATTACTTTAATTGCTGTAGTTAAAATCACTAAAATTAAAATAGGACCTCTACGTCAAACACACTAATGAAAATACCCTTACGAAAAATATCTCCAATATTAAAAATTATTAATAATTCACTAATTGACCTACCTACCCCATCAAATATCTCAACTTGATGAAATTTTGGATCATTACTAGGCCTATGCTTAACAATCCAAATCCTAACAGGAATTTTCCTAGCAATACATTATACAGCCCATATCGACTATGCTTTCAATAGTATTGTCCATATTTGTCGTGATGTAAACTACGGTTGACTACTTCGAGTAATCCATGCTAATGGGGCTTCATTTTTTTTTATCTGCATCTATATACACATCGGACGAGGAATATACTATAGAAGTTACAACCTTCATATAACCTGATCCGTAGGAATTATTATTTTATTTATAGTAATAGCAACAGCTTTTCTAGGATATGTTTTACCCTGAGGCCAAATATCATTCTGAGGGGCTACAGTTATTACAAACCTGCTATCAGCCATTCCTTACTTAGGAAATACAATTGTACAATGACTATGAGGAGGATTCGCTATTGATAACGCTACATTAACACGATTTTTCACATTTCATTTTTTATTACCATTTATTATTATCGGATTAATTCTAATCCACCTATTATTTTTACATCAAACAGGGTCAAATAATCCATTAGGGTTAAATAGAAATATTGATAAAATTCCATTTCACCCCTATTTTACATACAAAGACACAGTAGGATTTTTAATAATAAGAATAGCCCTAACCTTCCTAATCTTAACCAATCCGTATATACTTAGAGACCCAGAAAACTTTACCCCTGCAAATCCTTTAGTAACTCCTATCCATATTCAACCAGAATGATATTTTCTTTTTGCCTATGCAATTTTACGGTCTATTCCTAATAAGCTAGGAGGAGTAATCGCACTATTTATATCTATCTCTATTCTTTTTATTATACCTTTTATCAATAAGAAAAAATTCTTAAGAACTCAATTTTATCCTATCAATAAAATCTTATTTTGATCATTCCTAACTATCACTATTTTATTAACTTGAATTGGAGCACGACCAGTTGAAGATCCTTATATTATAACAGGACAAATCCTAACATATTTATATTTTAGATACTTTATTATTAACCCAATAATCCATAAATTCTGAGATTACATTATTTTTAAAAATTAGTTAATGAACTTGTATAAGTGTATATTTTGAAAATATAAAAAAGAGTAAAGCCTCTATTAACTTTATCTACTAAAATTTATCCATTAAATTAAAAAATAAAACAAAAATAATTTTAAACCTATAAAAAAAATTAAAAAATTTAAAGCTACAGGTAAAAACCTCTTTCAACATAAGTATATTAATTTATCATACCGATAACGAGGTAATGTCCCCCGTACCCATACTCAAATAAATGACATAAAAACTAACTTAATAAAAAATATATAATGAAATACATTTCCACCTAAAAATAATATCACACACATTATTCTTATAAATAAAATTCTTGAATATTCAGCTAAAAAAATTAAAGCAAATCCCCCTCTTCTATACTCAACATTAAACCCAGAAACTAACTCAGACTCTCCTTCAGCAAAATCAAAAGGTGTACGATTAGTTTCAGCTAATCTAGAAACTAATCACATTATACCTAAAGGTAAGCATAAAAAAATAAATCAAACTACTTCTTGATATTTTATAAAATCAAAAATATTTAACCTTAAAATTAAATACAAAAAAGATAATAAAATTAAAGCTAATCTTACCTCATAAGAAATAGTCTGTGCTACAGATCGAATCCCTCCTAATAAAGCATAATTAGAATTTGATGCTCATCCAGCAATTATAATTGTATAAACTCCTAATCTAGAACAACATAAAAAATATAAAACACCTAAATTAAAATTAAATATAAAAGTTAAAAAAGGCATACATATTCATAATAATAAAGATAAAAATAAATTGAATACAGGAGATATATAATATATATAAAAATTAGATATCAATGGGTAAGTTTGTTCCTTAGTAAATAACTTAATAGCATCACTAAAAGGCTGTAAAATCCCTATTATTCCTACTTTATTAGGGCCCTTTCGAATTTGAATATACCCTAATACCTTTCGTTCTATTAAAGTTAAAAAAGCAACTCCAACTAAAACACAAATTAATAAAACTAAACTAACAATAAATACTAAAACAATATCCTTCATAATAATATATTACCTGTATTAACATACATATTTAAATTCTAAATCTAAAGCACTAATCTGCCAAAGTAATAATCATATTCAAAATATAATAAATTTTATAAATACCTAATCCTTTCGTACTAAAGTATTCACCTTGTTTAAAGATAGAAACCAACCTGGCTCACGCCGGTTTAAACTCAGATCATGTAAAATTTTAAAGGTCGAACAGACCTAACCTTTTAGCCCCTACACCAAAAGTTAATTTTAATCCAACATCGAGGTCGCAAACTCTTTTTTCGATAAGAACTCTAAAAAAAAATTACGCTGTTATCCCTAAGGTAATTTAATCTTATAATCGTAAAAAACGGATCATTTTCCCATAAATCAATGACTTAATCTAAAAAAAGTTAAGTTAATTTTTCTATCGCCCCAACAAAATACGTATTTATATATAAAACTCACCATCCCATAAATAATATATATAAATAAATATAAAATTCTATAGGGTCTTCTCGTCTTTTAAATTCATATAAGCTTTTTTACTTATAAATAAAATTCTAATTTAAATTAAATTGAGACAGTTACTTTCTCGTCCAACCGTTCATTCCAGCTTTCAATTAAAAAACTAATGATTATGCTACCTTTGCACGGTCAAAGTACCGCGGCCATTTAACTACTCATTGGGCAGGTTAGACTTTAAATTATAATCAAAAAGACATGTTTTTAATAAACAGGCGAAAAATAAATTTGCCGAGTTCCTTAATTCAACCTTAAAATTTAAATATTTTATACAATAAAACTATACTAATTCTATCATTATACCATTTAATATATAATTCTATAAATATTCCTAATAAAAAATTTAAAACCTATATAAATCTTATTTAATAAAAAATTAATTATAACAAACTACTGATAAACATTTCCAATCCTACTAATCTTTTAATTAAAACAACTATACATTTTTAATACTCTATTTTAAAGCTTATCCCTTAAAATATTACATTCTTCAAATATATTCCTATATAATAAATAATATACACTTAAAAAACTAAATTAAATTTATTTCTTAGAAAACTAGATATCTTAAAAAACGACTAACGTTTCATTTCTATAATTATATTATAAAAAATTATGCAACAGTTAAATTTATATAATTATAGCTCTTTCCAATTCGAGAAAATTAAATTATTAACTTATTTTAATAAACCCTGATACACAAGGTACAAAAAATTAATTCTTCTTTTACTTAATTTAACTTATAATAATTCATACTTCTATCACTATACTATTCACTATAATTAACTAACTATTTTCTAAAAAAATACTTATACAAAAACTATTTTTTTTATCCTCAATAAATAAATAACTAATTTCAAATTAAATTGATTCTCACAACTAACTTTTTAATGTAAATAAAATGCTTTCTATCAAGCTCTAATTTGCCATTCTAGGTACACTTTCCAGTACACCTACTATGTTACGACTTATCCATCTTTGGAGAGGGAGCGACGGGCGATATGTGCATATTCTAGAGCCATACTCATATAATTTAACTAAATTATATTACTTTCAAATCCAATTTATAAAATATTGTTAAATATTCTAACCATCTAAATAAATTTATTGTAACCCATCTCTCCTCATCTATACGCTGTATCTTGATCTGATTTTCCTTATATATTAATATAAATCTTGAACATTCCCTTTTCTCTAAAAACATTCAACCTACGACGATATACAAACTGAAAATAAGTACAATTAATCGTGGATTATCAATTATAGGACAGGTTCCTCTGAGTGGACTAAAATACCGCCAGATTCTTTGAATTTCAAGAACATAACTACTACTACTCAGGCATGAAAAATTTGCATTTTCAATAATAGGGTATCTAATCCTAGTCTATTATAAAAACCTCATAACCTTATTATTTATCATAAAAATTTAAATCAAACTTACTAATTTCACCTAATAAACTCAAATTTAAATAAACTATAATCTAATTTATTACAAACCGAAAAAATTTAATTGCATTATCTGTATAACCGCAATTGCTGGCACAAATTTAATCAATACTATTATAAATTCCTAAATCAAAATTCCTTTTATTTTTAAGTTTCTATATTGCATCTTTATACTAAAACACAAATAACTTACTATTCTACAATAAATTCAATAAACAAAAAACTTTGCATATAATTAAATCTATAAATTAAAATTTCAAGCCAGAATAAAACTTTATTTTTAAACTCAATCACATAAATAATATAATTAAATTTATACTTAAAATTTAATTTAATTAATAACCTAACCTATATAATTTAAATCTTAACTATTTAATAATAAGATTTAAAATAATTTATATTATTTTTTAATTAACTTATAATAACCATCCTAAGTCCCAAAATCAAAATCGATCAATCAAACCATCCTAAGTCCCAAAATCAAAATCGATCAATCAAACCATCCCAGAATCCAAATCGATCAATCAAACCATCCTAAGTCCCAAAATCAATCTATCAAACCATCTCAAAATCAAAATCGATCAATCAAACCATCCTAAGTCCCAAAATCAAAATCGATCTATCAAACCATCCCAGAATCCAAATCGATCAATCAAACCATCCTAAGTCCCAAAATCAATCTATCAAACCATCTCAAAATCAAAATCGATCAATCAAACCATTTCAAAATCAAAATCAAAATTGAACAAATCTAAATCTTACCCCCCAATAAACTTCAAATTCATTCAAATTCATCACTCAACTTTTCAACAAATCAACTAATCAAACCATTACAAAATCAACTACCAATCAAACCATTCCAGAATCAAAATCGATCAATCAAACCATCCTAAATCTCAAAATCAATCTATCAAACCATCTCAAAATCAAAATCGATCAATCAAACCATTTCAAAATCAAAATCAAAATTGAACAAATCTAAATCTTACCCCCCAATAAACTTCAAATTCATTCAGATCTTTCACTCAACTTTTCATCCTCTCAACTAATCAACCTATTAAACCATTTCAAATTTCAAAATCAAAATCAAAATTGAACAAATTTAAATCTTACCCCCCAATAAACTTCAAATTCATTCAGATCTTTCACTCAACTTTTCATAATCAAAATCAATCTAGTCAATTAAAAAGTCAACACCATTTTCCCGTCCTACTTAAAACTTTATTATTAAATTAATTTGTATAACCTTTTTTTCATCTCCCCATCTCAAATTTCATAATCAAAATCGGTCTAGTCAATTAAAAAGTCAACACCATTTTCCCGTCCTACTTAAAACTTTATTATTAAATTAATTTGTATAACCTTTTTTTCATCTCCCCATCTCAAATTTCATAATCCCATAATCAAAATCGGTCTAATCAATTAAAAAGTCAACACCATTTTTCCCGTCCTACTTAAAACTTTATTATTAAATTAATTTGTATAACCTTTTTTTCATCTCCCCATCTCAAATTTCATAATCAAAATCGGTCTAGTCAATTAAAAAGTCAACACCATTTTCCCGTCCTACTTAAAACTTTATTATTAAATTAATTTGTATAACCTTTTTTTCATCTCCCCAATTCAAATCTCATAATCAAAATCAATCTAGTCAATTAAAAAGTAAACACCATTTTCCCGTCCTACTTAAAACTTTATTATTAAATTAATTTGTATAACTTTTTTTTTAATCTCTCATTTCAAGCTTTTCATTAATAAAAATCATTCCCCCCCTCAATCCCAGAAAAATTCAAAACTCAATTTCCCAAAGAAAAATAAAAATTACATTAAATCCAAGCCTTTGAATTTTTTGAATTTAACCACACAAAAATCAACCCAATTTTAATCCAAACTTAACAACTCTCTAAAACCCTGAAAAAAAAAATCCAAAATGCTCCAAAAATCAATTTTTTTGTATCAAAAATTGGGTTAGGTATTTTAATTTCTAATCATTTGCCATACAAAATTTCTCATGCCAAATTTTACACACCCTGTGTTACCCTTCCTGATTTTATAACTAAAAACTCCCTCAATTTTTTTTAAAACAAGTAAAATTCACAATTTTTTTGTGATCCCTTTTTTAAACACAAAAATTTTCTCGATTTAATTTTGCCTCAATAACATCCCCCAATTTTTCCAACATTGAAATTTGGAATTTTAATCTGAACCCACTATAAAATTTTTAGCCAAACCCTGAAAATTTAGCAGCTACCCAACTTTACCCCCCTACAGCACCCTAATTTTAACCCACTTAATTTTTCCAACAAATAATTTCAAATTGGATCTTTAAAAACAGTTGCTCTCACTAAAATCAAACCCTCAAAGTTAATTCAACCCCAAATTTCGCAAAAAAATCAAAAATTTTGCACCGGTTCCAAAATTTCGCCGCCCATCAAAATTTTTCACTTAATATATCAGTCTTTTAATCTTGAGAAATAAACTTCAAATTTCATAGTAAACTTCGTTTAATTTTCTAACCATTATTCAATAAATCTCCAACTTTTATAGATTAGTCGAATAAATGTCTTACCCCCCAATAAACTTCGTTTAATTCAATTTTAATATTTAAATTTCAAGTTACAATTTTAATTTGATAACTAATTCTTCATGAATAAACTCAAATTTTTATTTATATATATATATATATTGATTAATAATATTTAATAAAAACTTGAATTTTGGAAAATATTTCAAAATTGAAATTAAAATTGTATCTAAATAGGCTAAAAATGATTTTTTTCGAAAAAAAAATTTGAGGTTTTATTATTAAAATTTTAATTATAAAAGCATTATTAATTAAAATTTTAATATAAAAAGATCAATAATCATATAAAATCTTATTAGCTATACGTGACTATCAATAAGATCTTATAAGGCAATGTTGGAGCACAATAAGCATTTATGTAGTAATTTTACAAGTTAAAATAAAATTTTATAGAAAAAATAGGAAAATTTTTATATATTATTAAACTATTATATAAAAATTTAAATTATTATTATTAACAATATATTATTAAGACCAGTCAAATCAGTTTCATCTAAATATAATTATTTAAAGTATATATATAATCTATTTAACATTATATATATATAAGTTTTAATTGATATATAAATAATATATATTATAAATAATTTATATATTAATAAATAATTAATAATCTTCAATTGATCTATAAATATAAATATATATGAAAGTACAATAATAATTCATATTCTCTCTCTCTTCATGAAATCTATAAATTACATGTATATTAATTCTTAATTATATATTTATTAAACTGACCTTAATGAATAACTTATTATTAATAAAATAAAGATTGTATATTAATTTAATAATTATGTATGAATATATAATATATATATAAATAATAATATATGAATATATATTTTAATATATAATAAATTTATATATAATTAATGATAATGTAAATTTTTATTAAAAAAAGTCATTTTTCCGAAAAAAAAAAAATTCAAGCTGGCCTATTAAAATTTCAAACTTAAAATTTTTGATTTTTTCTCATCTGAACAAAAATCAGTCTTTCAAAAATAAAACATAAAATTTTTTTTTTTGTATTGATAATTCAATCTTTAAAAAATCAAATTTAAATTTTATATAGATATCTCAATGTTCTAAAAAAAAACCTAAAAAATTTTTTTTTTTGTATTAATAATTCAATCTTTTAAAAAATGATCCATTTTTTTGTATACAAATTCCCAACTTAAAGAAAAAATAGCAAAAATTTTTTTTTTTTTCTAAGCAAATTTGAAACTTTATAATATTCAAAATTCAAACCTCTTAAAATACCCACTTTAAATTTTTTTTTTCTTGCTTCTATGAATTTTTCATTAATTTGAAATTTTTAAAAATAATTTTTCATGCTTATATAAAAATTCCAGTCATTTTCATTTTAAATTTAAAAACATACTATAGTAATTTTTTTTTAAGAGAAAATTTTTCTTTTTTTTAAAAAAAAAGTTAAAT